AATGGAACTGTATTACTAGCTTCGCGTAATCAACTTTCCGCGGGATAGGGAGAAGAGATAGCTGAACCATCAGATCTTCTCTTTTATTCCAAGAGGGTTACTTTATCATCATCTACGTTTCAACGACCTGGGATTGTGGCTATCACTCTCACCCCGTTCGAATCATCTATGCTATTCGGACACGAACGACTAAAAGTCCCTACGGCCTGCCTGTACTGAGAGAGGCGTATAACTCTTCTCCCGGGTTGGGTTGGCCGGAATATGGATTCCTGTTGCTGGCCAGGCCTATATATATATTATGGACCTCATGTCCTGAGGTGGAGGGGTGCAAGACTGTTGTCTGTACGGTGAAGTACATTGACCGCTTTGACAGCTAACGATTTGTGCGCATACTGTTATATGTAAAAGAAAAGTCGTTATCCTGGTAATTTATATTGTTATATGACTTTTATGGTACCATACCCTAGTATTATTGATTATGAAGTTCTCATATTAGCCTTTATACAATTGCTAGAGCAGTACGCTTACAATATTGATTCCGAGTATGTTAAATTTAACATGGGATATACAATGCATTTACCTACATTCTATGATGTCTCATATACTTTAGGTAAGTCTATTCCATTGTGTGATCCTTTAGGTAATAAACTTCAAAAAAAGAGGATCTATGATCTAATTGAGCAACAAGTGAGGTTATACGCTGATAGATATCAGGATGCTTTGATAAAAGGTGTCTTCCTTAATATCTATTATGAATCAAGTGAAAGCCCTAAATTATTAGACTTTCCTAATATACCTTATTCTGATATGATTGGAAATATTTTCAAAGTTATGGATTCTGATATTATCAGTGGTAATCTACCAGAAGTCAAATCACTGATGAATAAACAGAGTCGTATTCCCGCTAAGATAACCTCAATCAAAGGAAATAATATACAAGAAACTCGTCCATTCATTGTTGCCGATATAGAGACTATAATGGTGAATAATGTTCATGTTCCTTATGCTGCTGGTTTCTTAGTGGTTAATCCCGGTGATGATCTGACTTCCATCCCTGACTATTCTATGAAGATCTTTTTCTGTGAAAATCACATAACTTTCTATCCTAACTTTGAAGATAGGAGTAAAAGAATGTTATTTGATTTTATATCTAATTTGGAAGAATGTGTTAAAAAAAATAGTAGGCTTCGAACTGTTTATTTCCATAATTTTTCCCGATTTGATGGTATTTTCATTCTTAGGTATTATGCTTTACTTGGTAATAAGTATAAAATCAAACCCTTGGTTAGGAATCATAAACTTTACGAGTTGAAAGTCTATATTAACGATAAATTCTTCTTACGTTTTAGAGATTCTCTCACATTTCTTCCTGGAAATCTAAGAACATTGGGAAGTACATTATGCCCAGAATTAGACCCAAAAGGTTCTATCCCACATGAGGATTTGGTTGTGGATAATCTTCTGGTTCAAAGTAAGGATTTGATAAACTATCTTCGACAAGATATCCTTATCTTAGGTGGTGTGATGTTAAAGGCTCAAGAGATTTTTAGGTCTAAGTACCAGATTGATATAGAGAATGTGATGACAGTGTCATCGCTTTCCATGAAGATCTTTCGTAAGAAATATTTTGATGATGAGAACTTTCATATCAATATACCTAATAGAAACCAAGACACATTTATTAGGCGCGGTTATTATGGTGGTCATGTGGATGTCTATAAGCCCTATGGTGAAAATCTTTACTACTATGATGTAAACTCATTATATCCTTATATTATGAAATCCTATCCGATGCCTTGTGGTGTCCCCGTCTGGCATAATAATTTGGAGGACGTAGATTTGGATAGCTTGTTTGGCTTTATTGAGGCCTATGTTGTCTGTCCTACTAGTATATCACATCCATTCTTACCCTATAAGGAAAAATTTGGTACTTTACTCTTTCCTACAGGTAAATTCATAGGTGTCTTTTATAGCGAGGAGTTGAAGTTCGCACGTGATTTAGGTTACCAGATTATACCACTTAGGGGCTATTTGTTTGAGAAGAAGTCCAGTCCTTTCGAAAGCTTCATCTCTGACCTCTATGAAAGCAGACTCGAAGCCAAGAAAGCTGGTGATGAGCCAATGACTTATATTTATAAGATTATAATGAACTCGCTCTATGGTAGATTTGGTATTAATCCTGAGAGTACAGTAACAGAGATCTGCAATCAAAAGAGATACGAGGAATTGCTGAAGAAGGATGATTTTCAATCAGCAGAACAGCTTACCGATCATTATTATATTGTCAATTACATTTCCAATAGTAGCTTTGTAGACGATGATGACTGGAAAGCTCTAAGATGTCGGCTGTTCACTTATCGGCAGCTATTACAGCTTGTGCTCGTATTCATATGTATCCATACATTTCCCGATCTGACTGTTACTATACTGATAAAGACTCAATAGTTCTAGGAAGTCCTCTTCCTGACGATTTAATCTCTTCCATGGAAATTGGTAAGTT